ACGGATGAGACGTGATCAAGATAGGATCGGAATCATGAAAATGGCAGTGCGGGCATGCCCCCCGGGGGGTCTTGACGAAATAGGAGAAGAAAAAGCAGAAGGTTCGTTTAAATAACAAGTTATACCCTTTTAATTTGAATGGGGAGTCATTACTGACAGGCCTGGGGGGCCTTTGAAGTCGGAACAGAAAAATTTGTTGTGCAAGAATCCATATATAGCTAAATTTTTTTCACCTTCCCCATCGATTCTGTGATTCTGTCAAGCAAAAAACCGATTCTCTCCCTCCTTCTTGAGAAAACCCATTTTCTCTTTTTTCGCAGCCGCCTCCCCTCTTCATGCAACTGCCCATCTTATGAATTTTGATCAATTGGATCTATACTGAACTAATCTTGTTCCAATGAACAATTGAACAATCAAATCATAGTATTCATTTTTTTTGTCAACTTAAGTGTTCAAACAAAGCTTCTTTCTTCAAGAAAGAATGGGGTTATTATATCAAATTCGAATATTATTCTATTAGAATAGAATTATAGAAATATTTTTTTTATTCCAGTAAGTAAAAGGAAAAAGAAAAAATAATCAAAAATGAAATAACATTCATATTCTAGAAATGGAAATAGCTCTTCTTGCTGCTTTAATTTCAATAACAAGTATTTTTGTTTTCGAATAGGGTCAATTTTTGGATCTATGATTCATTGAAACAAAAAAAAGGAACGGCCTGGCTAGGTACTGGCCGGGCCGGGGGAACAAAAGAACCTTTCGGACGAAAGAAAAGAGGGGTCTTTTCTATTGGAGATATCTCTTTCGAATCATTATCTAAATGGGATTTCTGATACAATTCGTATATACCTATATAATAAAGAAAGAGAAAGAAAGACTTTTATCAATCTTTACTTGATACGTCATAAGTTACATATGAATTCTCCTTTTTTGCAATTTGGAGAGATGGCTGAGTGGACTAAAGCGTCGGATTGCTAATCCGTTGTACGAGTTATTCGTACCGAGGGTTCGAATCCCTCTCTCTCCGCTCCCTCCGCTCGCTTGAGATTTCTTTTTCTAATTCGAAAAAATAAAATCCCGAGCCTGTTTTTTATCTTTATCTATGATAAAGATAAAAAACAGGCTCGGGATTTTATTCTTCACGTCCAGGATTACGTCCTGGGTCATTAGATAGGAATCCAAAGATGAAGAGAGAAACAAAGAATATCACTACTGTGTAAACGAAGAGTTTGAGAGTAAGCATTACACAATCTCCAAGATCTTTTTGGGGAGAAAAGGGGAATAGATTATTCATTTTTGTACCACATATCCCATTTGGAAACCGGGAAGTGGAGTGGTTTCTAGACAAGAAAGGAATTGGAGGGAATTCGTTTGTAATAAGATTCTGATTCCTTTCTTAAAAAAAAAAATTTCTCGTCATAACCACCCACAATTAGGTATTGTGGGGGACCAGAATACCGTCTTTGCTTGATGGAGGGTCAAAACGAGGAAACGAGATGATACAGATTGGTCGTGGTTATCCAAGAATTTCAATTGTTAGAATCTTTTTTGTTTTTATCGAATAAATCATGAATGTTTCTAGGGCGGTATTAAAGATCTCATCGAAAACTCGCAGCAGCTTGCCAAACGAGGGCTAAGAGAAAAAAGAACACAGGTATGACTGGCATAACATCTATGATTGGATTGAAAAAAGCATAAGCCTCAGGCAATTTGGCGAAGAAAAAACTACTCGAATGAAGGGCAGAATTAAGACAGATACAGATCAAACTAAAGATATTGGGCATAACAAACATTTCGTTCTTGGAGATAATTTCAGTTTTATTGAGTTATTGATATAAGGGGAAAGGGTGAAGAAGGTGGGCCAAAACCTTTTTTTTAACTCCCCCAATCAAAATCAAAGATCCTTCAATTGTCAGATTAGAATAGAAGGAATTATACTTTGATACAATATCTTAATTGAATTATACGTAATGATCAATGAATTCGTTTTGATTCCACATCTACACGCGCAGAAGCCCAGGAACAGCCTATTCCATAGATATCTGGGTTGGATTTGACGAACAAACAATACCGATATTAGTGTTTATTAATGTCGTCGAATCAAAATCTAACTGGGGCGTGGCCAAGCGGTAAGGCAACAGGTTTTGGTCCTGTTACTCGGAGGTTCGAATCCTTCCGTCCCAGGCCGATTCTATCAGAACAAAGGTTGTTCTCTTTAACAATATTTTGTTTCAGGGTTGCGTGTTGAATACAACGTGATCCAATCTGGATTTTTGATTGCTAATTCGAATGATTTTTCTCTGAATCATACCCCCGCTTCCCGTTCCGTCTATCACAAACAGAATCTGGTGTCAATGACACGCGTATGGAAATAGAAATTTTTTTTTTTGATCTAGGTAGGATGGGAACATGAATCAATAGTTTAATTCCAAAATTTGGCCATTCAAGGTATGCCCGCCCCGCTCATATTGAAGTTTATTCGGTACTTAGATAGAGAAATTTTCATCCCCAGATCAATGAAATTTGTATTCCTACATGATGCGTTCTGGGTCGAGGTGTGAAAGAAAGGTCTTTCTATTTCGTAAACATAAAGTAAATCCACATACTGCAATTCAATTACTAATTGTAGTATGTGGATTTAAAAAAGGAGGGGGTTCTTGGTACCAATTCTATCACTTGGGATTAAAGCTCCCAAAATTGGTGCAAAATAAAAACAATTGGGTGCAAAGAATAATTGTAAATCAATGTATTGATTGTGGACAAGAGTCATATATTCCATTGACTTAACTTTTTTGAATTTATGGAATGATTTCTGAAGCAAATCAGAACAGAATATGTAGAAACTTAACCATGCCTATTGTATTGTTATTATTCCATTTCAGTGATAACAGCATTTTGGGTTCGGTGAAAAATCTCTGGGATGCCTTAAATATCTACAAATATCTACAATATTCACGACTCCCCCTGGTGACATCCGTTCGGTGTACCCGATGGATATGGGCAGATCATACTACTCCGATTCTGATTTTTTCAATCATATGAAAGAATAAAGACCTTCATCTTACCTTGGATGTGTCCTTTTCTATATAAAAACAAACGAATTTGATTTGTTTCTGGATCCAACTATCTGGTTTAAACTGTTGATGATTCAATCGGAAAAGAAACATAGATTTCTCTTATGAGAATCCAATTCTCATCTCTTTAATCAGTGAGATATCTACTCAAAATTGTTAGCTAAGCGACTTCGTTGTGATTGCGCAGACTTGTTGATTGATTCAGAGAGCCAATTGAATATAAGCCTTTACGGGGAAATGAGTTTCCCCGTAATGATCCGAAGTAGGAGATTCTTTTGTTTATGTGAAACCATTTCTATTATAATGAATCCTTATGAGGCCTTGGGACTCACAGAAGTATGAGATTGGTGAATATATTCTATCGAGTCGCCTCCTGCCTTTTTGGGTCATTGGAATAGCTTTTTTTGGTTAATGATTCATTCTGTTCCGGTATTGGGAATCTAATCAAAGACCCTTCTTTAGTTTAGTCGTTCGAGAAAGAATTGGACCCTTCATTGGATTGGAATTGGATTCTTCATTCATGACTGATCGTCCCGAACAATCATCTTTTGAAGATGTAAAGAAGTGTTAAGACACTCGTTTATTCGTGTTTCTTATAAATAGAATAGAAATGTGTTTCATTCCTACGATCGAATATAGGGCAGAATTAGACCCTTGCTGAGACTTCTCCAGGTAGATACGTTACCCACCCTTCCGTATATAAAAAGTACGGAATGCTATGTACTGGTTGAACCAATGACTATTCATGATTCCATATTGAATCAATTCCATACCGGTTCCGAATTAGAGGAATGTTATGGTAAAACTTCGTTTGAAACGATGTGGTAGAAAGCAACGTGCGACTTGAACGACATGATCGGATGTGGATTCTTACATCCACCATTTTCTATATGAATGAAGATGCTCTTGGCTCGACATCTTTTGTTCTGTTCCACGAGGACCTCAGTTTATTTTGTTTTGGGTTGTAAATAGTACATGATGGAGCTCGAGCAGAAAGTATTGATTCATTTATCAGGGGGCAGGATCTAGGGTTAGTGTCAATCAATAAGTTGGAACGACTTCGTAAGTATATCTTCGATATAGAAAGGGTCCAATTCGAACAAGTTTCAAATCAAAAAGTCAAATTTGGAATTTGTCGCAATTAGTAAAACTATTTCGATCAAAAGTGTATCACAAGGGAATCAATCGTTCGTATGATTCTTCGACGTAAAGAAATACCAAAAGGTCTGTTGCTACCATTTTGAAACAATTAAGGATCACCGAAGTAATGTCTAAACCCAATGATTCAAAGCAAAGATAAGGGATCCCAGAACAAGGAAACACAATTGAAAATTGTCTCAATAACTGGATCAGATTGAGGAATCAAAATCTATTCTAGATGAGACAAACAAAAGAGGTTAGAGACGGCTCAATAAATGTCTAAGGATTTCCCTTTGAGTTCTTTAAGAATTACCCAACTTGAGTGATGAGTACGAATGATATTTCTTTTTTTTTAGCAAGGAAGAACGAAAAAAGACGACTCAAATCATGGATTCCATGAATCTATTTTGCATCTATCCATATACAGAGCAGAAATTCGAATCATTCTTTCTCGAGCCGTACGAGGAGAAAACCTCCTATACGTTTCTGGGGGGGGTATTGTTGATCTATCCCAATGAGCCATCTATCGAATCGTTGCAATTGATGTTAGATCCCGAAGAGAAGGAAGAGGTCTTTGTAAAGTGGGTTTTTACGATCCGATAAAGAATCAAACTTATTCAAACGTTCCTGCTATTTTATATTTCCTTGAAAAAGGAGCTCAACCTACAGGAACTGTTCATGATATTTTAAAGAAGGCGGAGGTGTTTAAGGAACTTCGAGTTAATCAAACGAAATGAAATTAATTAAATCAAAAGGGCGACCAGGATCCACCTTTGTGTAATTATTTCTCCAACATTCCCTTTTTTCTTGCTCCCTATTCACTATAGCTCCTATATGGTCTCATATAGGGATAAAGAATCTCTTGATATGAGACCGATAGAAAGAAAAAGGATCAAGTGAAGGGATGAAATAACTGGATCTATGAAATTGTGGGATTACCATCAATCAGCTGGTTTTTGTTGGGACTCAACCAACAAACAAAAACAAGGGGTCAATCTTGCTTATTGCACCTCGAGTGAATAAACCCGAGATCTTTTTTTTCCTTTTTCTTTCTTCCTTTATTTTATTGCTCCATCGACACTTCATTTCTTATCTATGTAGTGCTAATCCAACACAACGCCTTATTTTTCTTTTTTTTTTTTTTTGATTTATTTATTTGTTTTCCTAGCATTCAATTCATATTGACAATAGTTTATCGATCAAATATAATTTGATCGTAGATAAATCGATCTATTTATTTCGGTCCCATAAGTACTTCACTTAAATGATTGGTTGGCTGGACCCGCTGTGACACAAGAAGTATCTTTTTAATTAATAAATAATATTAATTAAAAATGGATAAAGGGTTAGCGTGGTCTATCCATTTTTACATCTATCTATACTTGTCTGGGAATCCGCTGTATTTTCATCAGATCTGTTCATTTTTATGTTCATAATCGATCATCGGATCTTTCTTTTACACTTGTTGCTATGCTAGTTCAGTGTTTTGGTTGTGTGGAGCAATCCAATCTCTTTATTGTTTTATTCCGATCATATCTACACACTCTATTTATATTTATCCGGGTTGCTAACTCAACGGTAGAGTACTCGGCTTTTAAGTGCGGCTATGATCTTTTACACATTTGGATGAAGCAACGGATTCGTCCATACCATTGGTAGAGTTTGTAAGACCACGACTGATCCTGAAAGGGAATGAATGGAAAAAACAGCATGTCGTATCAATGGATAATTCTGAGAATATTTCATCCTTACTGGATCAGTACAAAATGTTGTTTTGATTCTTTGAACGGGACAAAATTAATTCACAGTTAGGTCGAGTGAATAAATGGATAGAGCCATACGGCTCCAATTATAGGGAAACTCAAAGCAACGAGCTTCTGTTCGATTCTTAATTCGAATGATTACCCGATCTAATTAGACGTTAAAAATATATTAGTGCCCGATGTGGGAAAGGGTTCTCCTGTGAGTGGATCATCGATTCCTTTTTTTAATGAATCCTAACTATTAACTATTAGTTACTGGATTGGAGACGAATGTGTAGAAGAAACGGTGTACTGATCAAAAAATGCCTTCCAAAGTCAGAAGAGCGATTGGGTTGCAAAAATAAAGGATTTATAACCATCTTTTGTAACTATAACAAACACGAAGAATTGGATGGAAAAGGAGAGCATCCGTTGATTAGCCTCCCCGTCCCCGGGGCATCTAGTCTTACTATAGACTTTTACTTTGTTCCGACCATATCGCACTATGTATCATTTGATAACCCAAGAAACCCCCTCTGCCTGTGGTTCAAGTCGAATTTCAAATGGAGGAATTACAAGGCTATTTAGAAATAGATAGATCTTGCCAACAACGTTTCCTATATCCGCTTCTGTTTCAGGAGTCGATCTACGCACTTTCTCACGATCGTGGTTTAAATGGTTCGGTTCTTTACGAACCCAGGGAAAATTTAGGTTATGACAATAAACCCAGTTTACTAATTGTGAAACGTTTAATTATTCGAATGCATCAACAGAATATTTTTTTGATTTTTGTTAATGGTTCTAAGCAAAATCGATTCGTTGGGCACAACAGGAATTTTTATTTTCAAATGATATCCGAGGGTTTTGCAGGAATTGTAGAAATTCCACTCTCGATGAGATTAGTATCTTCCTTAGAACAAATAGCTAAATCTCATAATTTACGATCTATTCATTCAATATTTCCATTTTTAGAGGATAAGTTATCACATTTAAATCATGTGTCAAATATACTAATACCCCACCCCGTCCATCAGGAAATCTTGGTTCAAAACCTTCGCCGCTGGATACCCGACGCTCCTTCTTTGCATTTATTGCGATTCTTTCTCCACGGGCATCCTAATTGGAATAGTCTCATTACTCCAAAAAAAACCATTTCTCTTTTTTCAAAAGAGAATCCAAGATTTTGCTTGTTCCTATATAATTCGTATGTATATGAATACGAATCCATCTTAGTTTTCCTCCATAAACAATCTTCTCATTTACGATCGATCTCTTCTGGAGCTTTTCTTGAGCGAACAAATTTCTATGGAAAAACAGAACATCTTCTAGTAGTGCTTCATAATGATTTGCAAAAGACCTTATGCTTGTTCAAAGATCCTTTCATGCATTATGCCAGGTATCAAGGAAAATCCATTATGGCTTCAAAAGGTACTCATCTTCTGATGAAGAAATGGAAATATCACCTTGTTAATTTCTGGCAATTTCATTTTCACTTGTGGTCTCAACCGAGCAGGATCCATATAAATGAATTATCCAATCATTTC